AAGGTTATCAAATGAATTGTAATTACAATTGAAACAATAGAAAAGGAAATATGAGTTAATATATGCTCTAAAGTTGAAAATATCATAAAAATGAAAAAAAGGGAGGTAATCCCTTATATTAATTAAGAAATAGAAATGGGGAATTTGATTTATTTTTATTATAGGATCTATTGGATCTGTTTTAGAAGATGGCATGCCGCCACTCGGACTCGAACCGAGATGCTCTAGCACTGCTTCCTAAGAGCAGCGTGTCTACCGATTTCACCATAGCGGCTTGCTCGAACTCATAATAGCCTATTTCTATTCAAGCGTCGAGATTGAACAAGTCAATTCAATCAAATAAGTTTTTTTTTAGTAAAGATTTAAATTGATAAAAAAAATGAGTTCAAAAGTCAATTTTAAGGTTCATTAGTTTCATTTATTTTACTTTAGGATGTCCGGTTTATTTATCGTTTATTTATCTTAGGGTTTTAACTTAGGTTATCCTATTCTAAAATACAACTCTTGCAACTAGATAATTCTCTCAATAGAATAAGAAAACTGTTTTCATTTTTTACTTTTATTGTCATGATTTCTGGTTTATCTGATTTCATAAATTTGAAACAAAAAATAAAAATTCTCAATGAATTTTAAATATGTCTATTTTGGATTACTTCAAATTGACACATTATTTGTACATAATATCTCAATCTCAACAATTAAGTTCTTTTTTTGATATTGATTGGGCGGAAAATTGGAGATATATGGTGAATTCCTTACATAGTGTAAATACAATAAATTAAGAAGTCAGAAAATTATCCAAATTTGAACGTGGAATCAATTAGTTTCAACAATTCATTAATTTGAACTAAAAACCTTGTATATGCCCTTCCCGAGAAAGATAAAAATTTTTCATTATTGTAAAGGTCGATGGGGAGTCTTATTTTCCCCACCACCTAAATTTGAGTTAAAATATACTAAAAAGAAATAAAAAATTTTGTATTTTTTTTCTTTAATTCTTTTTTTTTATTCATAAAACAGAAGAATTCTTTTATAAGATTATAAGATTAAGGGTCTATTTCATATTGATTAGAATATGGACTACCAATTGTTAATTTTATATCAACTATCGATATTAACAAATTACTGAGCCCATTTTTTGACTCAAATCCATTCCGATTATTCCCATATTTTAGGACTTGTTTGTTTGTCGTACAAAAAAACTTTTTGAATTTCCAGTAGAAAGAGATTTCCCTAATGACAAAGCTTTTAACGCCGCCCAATATCCTTTCCTTTTCCAAATATTTTTACGAATACGCTTTTTTGATATCGAAGTACGTTTTTTTGGAACTGCCATTTAAAAGTTACTCATTGTTATAGTTGGATGTGAAAGACATCTATTGTTCAAAACGAATTCTTATTTCTTATTCATTATCTCTTTTTTCTCTAAATAAGATTCTCTTCATAAAAAAGAAATATATATATGTCAAAGATCCGTGAAAATTGGAGCAAAAATTACTCGAAATAAGAAAATTTTGATTCCATACCCTAGTCATAAAACCAAAAATTTTTGGTTTGGAACTCTTAGTTCTCGTTGTTTATCTCTAAAAGTTATGTCTTTAGAATCTTCTAAATAAAACTTAATAAAATAAAACTAAATAAAGAACCTAAAAGACCTTTCTTTTCCTCATTCTATACATGTAATAAAATACCTCAAAGGATTGTAAACTTTTGCCTAATAAATTGAGTCTTTTTTTAGTCAAACTTAAGAAAAAATACACCTAAATTCAATAATTCAATTTTAAAAGTCGAATGACACTTGTAAGAAATCTCTTAAAAGATACGTGGTTTGATAAAAAAATATCTCAGTCATTTTTTATCCTTTCTCGAAAAAAAAAAGTTCATTTTAGATCTATAATCTTCTAAACTTTACTAATAAATCGTTTTGATTGAAATGCAAAACAATCAATCCCATAATGAATTAGTTAACGAGTTGAAATAAACTAACTAAAATAAAGAGCTTTTATTTCATTAGACCGCTGACCTTAGTTAATCCTATAATTCATATCGGCATCAAGTACTTTTTTTAGCCTAAATTTTTATCCTTGTTCTACGAATATAAATTATTATTACGATAATTTATCGTAATCGTAATAATTATCGTAATAATAATTTATATTTTTATTTTCCTATTATAAGTATTCGTTTTTATATGTCACTTGGTCATATCATTTGACCAATTGTAACTTCTTGTTTTGAACATTTGAACGATTTTGAAAAGACTCAGAATAAATACTTATAAAATTTTTAAATAAGTTAGTGCATATCTTGATTTTTTATTGACTTTTTTGAAAGAGGTAAGATCCGGTGAATCGGAAACAATTAATTAAGAATAAAAAACTTTTTTTATGGAACAGACATATCAATATGCGTGGATAATACCTTTTCTTCCACTTCCAGTTCCTATGTTAATAGGGTTGGGACTTCTTCTTTTTCCGACGGCAACAAAAAGTCTTCGTCG